AAAACGTTTGAATATCTATTCAAATTTATTGAAATTCCACTTTGAATCCTTTTTCGCGAGGAGCTGAATGAGAAGAAACTCTCATGTCCAGTTCTGTAGTAGAGATGGAATTCCGAAACAACTATCAACTATAACCCCAAAAGAACTAGATTCCGTAAACAACATAGAGGAAGAATGAAGGGAATTTCTTATCGAGGTAATCATATTTGTTTCGGGAAATATGCTCTTCAGGCACTTGAACCCGCTTGGATAACATCTAGACAAATCGAAGCGGGTCGACGAGCAATGACACGAAATGCACGCCGTGGTGGAAAAATATGGGTCCGTCTATTTCCCGACAAACCAGTTACAGTAAGACCTGCTGAAACACGTATGGGTTCGGGGAAAGGATCCCCTGAATATTGGGTAACTGTTGTTAAACCTGGGCGAATATTATATGAAATGGGTGGAGTAAGTGAAAATATCGCTAGAAGGGCTATTTTAATAGCAGCATCCAAAATGCCTATACGAACTCAATTTATTATTTCGGTCTAAAAACATCGAACCAACAGAAATGAGTTTTAGGAATGAAACAAAATTGCGAGTTTCTTTTTTTGACAAACAATATCTCTTTTATTTTCTTCATCTTGTGAATAGACCAAAAAATTGATATGATTCAACCCCAGACCCATTTGAATGTAGCGGATAACAGCGGGGCTCGAGAATTGATGTGTATTCGAATCATAGGAGCTAGTAATCGTAGATATGCCCATATTGGCGACATTATTGTTGCTGTGATCAAAGAAGCAGTACCAAATATGCCCCTAGAAAAATCCGAAGTAGTCAGAGCTGTAATTGTTCGTACTTGTAAAGAACTTAAACGTGATAGCGGTATCATAATACGATATGACGACAATGCTGCAGTTGTAATTGATCAAGAAGGAAATCCAAAGGGAACTCGGATTTTTGGTGCAATTCCCCGGGAATTAAGACAATTAAATTTTACTAAAATAGTTTCATTAGCCCCTGAGGTATTATAAAATAAGATCGTGGCGTCTTTTAAGAACGAAATTAATTCGTAGTATTGTGTCTCACGTATACACCTTGAAAAATTCATATTTCGAAACCAATAAAAACAAAAAACATGTTGATTATATCCACACCAATCATCTTAGTTCATCATGGGTAGAGACACTATTGCTGAGATAATAACCGCCATACGAAATGCTGATATGGATAGGAAAAGAGTTGTTCGCATAGCATCCACAAATATTACCGAAAATATTGTTAAAATACTTTTCCGAGAAGGTTTTATCGAAAACGTACGAAAACATCGAGAAAAAAACAAATGCTTTTTGGTTTTAACCCTGAGACATAGAAGGAATAGGAAAAGACCCTATAGAAAAATTTTAAATTTAAAACGTATTAGTCGCCCGGGTTTACGAATCTATTTCAACTCTCAACGAATTCCTAGGATTTTAGGTGGGATGGGAATTATAATTCTTTCTACTTCTCGAGGTATAATGACAGACCGGGAGGCTCGACTAGAAGGAATCGGTGGGGAAATTTTGTGTTATATATGGTAATCCTTTTAATATCCAAATTGAATCCGGAACCTATTCCTATTTGTAAAAAAGAGAAAGAGGATCGGTTAACTAATATCCTTTCTTCTCCATTAGTTGATACTTCAGGGGGGCTTTACCTGGAATGAAAGAACAAAAATGGATTCATGAGGGTTTAATTATTGAATCACTCCCCAATGGCATGTTCCGGGTTCGGTTAGATAATGAAGATCTGATTCTAGGTTATGTTTCAGGAAAGATCCGACGTAGTTTTATACGGATACTGCCAGGAGATAAAGTCAAAATTGAAGTAAGCCGCTACGATTCAACCAGAGGACGTATAATTTATCGACTTAGAAACAAAGATTCGAAAGATTAGGTGGTTTTTTTCACTACAACTCGGGCTGAAAAATTTTATGAAACTTGTTTTCTACCGAAAAGTAGACTCAAAATTCAGATAAGGAATAAAAAATATGAAAATAAGAGCTTCCGTTCGTAAAATTTGTGAAAAATGTCGACTAATCCGCAGGCGGGGTCGCATTAGAATAATTTGTTCCAACCCGAGACATAAACAAAGACAAGGCTAATCCGACTTGCTAACGAACTCAATATACCGAATACAGATAAAGAATCTCTTTTGACCTGAAATGGATATATCCATATATTTCTGACTCATAGTTATGAGATGATACAATATGGCAAAAGCTACACCGAGAACCGGTTCACGTAGGAATGTACGTATTGGTTCACGTAAGAATGCACGTAGAATCCCAAAGGGAGTTATTCATATTCAAGCAAGTTTCAATAACACCATTGTCACGGTTACAGATGTACGGGGTCGGGTAGTTTCCTGGTCCTCGGCCGGTACTTGTGGATTCAAGGGTACGAGAAGAGGGACACCCTTTGCCGCCCAAACTGCCGCATCAAATGCTATTCGTACGGTAGTTGATCAAGGTATG